AGTGGTTCAAATCATTTTATCGAGATGAGTGTTCTATGTCGATAAAATATTCATTTTAAAACCATCTCTATATTAACATAATTAACATAGTAGTAGAAAGGGTACCATGCTGCGTCTAGACTTCAAACGGTTTGCTTTAACCATCTTAACAGCCCCACATTATTGGTTGCTAGAGAATCAAAGTGGATTTGCCAATTAATCACGAAATGCTGTGGTTCTTGCATATAATTTCTTCATAAAAGTAATTCGCGAGATCATGCACCTTTGTTTCCTATTTATAATGGAAAAAGGCACAGCTGATTGGATCCAGCCTATTCTTGAAATAAACAACTCACACACACTCCCTTTCCAAAAAAAATCAATACACCAATGACTACACTTAGATTTATTGGATTTGTTGCTAAAATATCGGTATTAAATCCGAAACTCCCGGCAGATGGCCAATAGCCCAAAGAAACGAAAGAATCGGTTACATTTTTCATATAATCTCCTGTTATAGATAGACTAAAAAATTGACAAGAGTTCTTTTTCTATCGCTTTTCCCACGCCTTTTTATTCTTTTTTGAAATTCGAGTCAAAAATCTTGGAGTTATAAAGTATGAACTGCCACTTGATTGTTGCAACACCTCATAAAAAAAATTTCCCTTGGACTAGGAACGGGAAGGATGAAAGCCAGTCGGTATACTAATTCCTCATCTGCAAATCAGCCCTTCCCGTAAGTTATTTTTTCAACCAATACCGATAAGATTAAACAAAAGGATTCGCAAATAAAAGGGCTAGTGCTACAACCAATCCATAAATCGTTAAAGCTTCCATAAAAGCTAAACTAAGTAATAGAGTACCTCGTATTTTTCCCTCTGCCTCGGGCTGTCTTGCGATCCCCTCTACGGCTTGACCCGCAGCAGTCCCTTGACCAACTCCTGGTCCAATAGAAGCAAGCCCTACAGCCAATCCAGCAGCAATAACGGAAGCAGCAGAAACCAGTGGATTCATGATAAATTCCTCGTACCAACAAAAAGAAATAGTTAATGATACAATCAACCGATGAATTTAATGAGGACTTAATTATTTCATCGATAGGATTCACCCAATCGAAGTAACTAAGAACTTAGAATTTAAGTAAGAACATTATTGAATCATCAGAACTACTTCGATATCTTTTTTTTCATTTCTATTCACAAAGTTTTTGTGAATCCATAGACCCTTAGTTCTTCCATTTCTTGGTTCCGAACTGTTATTTCAATTCTTACGTCTTTTCTTTATTTCATCTATTTTTTCAACCGATTTTAAGCCACAACGATATGAAAGGACTTCTATTGGAACCCGCCACGCGGTGGTGGGGCAAATGAAATATTTCTTTAGTTCATCTATGACTAGCAATATCTAATATCACATATACATGTCTTTCTTCCATAACGTAAACCATTTGATTCCATCAGATTTTAGAATTAATCCAGTTTTTTAGGAATCCCGTTTTTTCAAAATTCTTTTTCCCTTCCGTTTTGTTTATCATTATTCCAACGGAATAGAATATAAATGGGCCAATTAAATTGATTAGCACGAATTATTGCATAGAAAAATATTATTTTATTGATCTAAGTTCATGCAATTTATTATTTTTAAATATTTTGGTCAATTGTTGAAAAAACTATATAATTGTAAAATAAAGGAGAATCCTTTCTCTTATTTTTTATTTAATTACACGCAATAAAGATCTATCTTATTCAAATTATGATTATGGTTTGCATAAGAAGGTTGACTCGCCAATAGAATAGAAAGTGAATATTCGTCGAAAAAGGGTATTAAGTGATAATTTTAGGAAAAAGATCTTTTAGATCTCTTTCCTTTTTTTTTACAACTCTCTAATATCGTAATTTTGGATTTTTTTGTTCCTGTTTCTTTCTAGCATATTATAGAGTCTTGTATATTTCTATTCTTTAAGTAAATCATCTTGAGCCACATATGACATATGCGTTGCTTTGCACTAAGCAAAAAAGACTATTTCAATGATGGCCTTCCATAGATTCACCTATGTAAGCTGCGGCTAAAGTTGCAAAAATAAGAGCTTGAATACCACTCGTAAATAATCCAAGGAACATGACAGGGATAGGAACCACTGAAGGTACTAAAGAAACAAGAACAACAACTACTAATTCATCCGCTAAAATATTCCCGAAAAGTCGAAAACTAAGTGATAACGGCTTTGTGAAATCTTCTAAGATGTTAATGGGTAAAAGGATTGGGGTTGGTTGAATATATTTCCCAAAATAACTTAATCCTTTTTTGGTAAGACCTGCATAGAAATATGCCACTGACGTGAGTAAAGCCAAAGCAACAGTAGTATTTATATCATTCGTAGGTGCGGCTAACTCTCCATGAGGTAATTCTATGATTTTCCAGGGTAAAAGGGCTCCTGACCAATTCGAAACAAAAATAAATAAAAACATAGTTCCAATAAAAGGAACCCAAGGGCCATATTCTTCTCCAATTTGAGTTTTACTCACATCCCGAATGAATTCAAGAACATATTCGAAGAAATTCTGGCCCCCAGTCGGAATGGTTTGTGGGTTCCGAACAGCTATAGTAACTGAACCTAATAAGATGGCAATTACAACCCAAGAAGTAATAAGTACTTGGCCATGTACCTGGAAACCCCCTATTTGCCAATAGAAATGTTGGCCTACTTCCACGCCAGATATATCATATAACCCTTTTATTGTGTTCATGGAACATGATAGTACATTCATATTGCCCTCTGAAAAAAATCGAACTTTAAAAAAATTATTTTGATTCAACCATCTCTTTGTCTACTTGAATCGGGTATTTTGAATACCAACTCCTATTTTGAATACTAACTAATCACATAATATCCCCAGTTATTTTTATCTATTTTAAAAAATTCATAAAAAAGAACCGATTCCATAAATCTATCGGATTTTCGAAGGAAAAGTTATTTAACTTATTATTAATTAATCAAGGATTTCTTATATAGCTAGAACGGCCCTCACTAATCGCGAATACTAATTTATTAAGAATTAAGCGGATTGAAGATATAGCGTCATCGTTCGCTGGAATCGAAATATCCGCAAGATCGGGGTCACTATTTGTATCGATTAAAGAAATTGTTGGAATTCCCAAAGTGATACACTCCCGTAGGGCCGTATATTCTTCATGCTGATCAACGATGATCACAATATCGGGTAACCCTGTCATATATTTAATCCCGCCCAGATATGTTTGTAGACGAGATAATTGTCTTTTCACCACAGCCGCATCTCTTTTCGGAAGACGGTCGAGTCTTCCCGTTTTTTGTTCCATTCTCAAGTCCCTGAACTTATGAAGTCTCGTTTCTGTAGTGGACCAGTTTGTTAACATCCCGCCGAGCCATTTTTTATTAACACAATGACACCGGGCTTTTATTGCAGCCCATGCTACTGAATCAGCTGCTTTCTTTTTGGTACCAACAATCAAGAACTCTTTTCCCCTACTTGCTGCATCAAAAACCAAATCGCAGGCTTCGGATAAAAAACGAGCAGTTTTAGTAAGATTTGTAATATGAATACCTTTACGCTTTGCAGAAATATAAGGTGCCATTTTAGGATTCCATTTCCTAGTACCATGGCCAAAATGAACTCCCGCCTCCAGCATCTCTTCCAAGTCGATGTTCCAATATCTTCTTGCCATTTCTCCCCACACCCCCCCTTTTTTTCTCAAAAAAAAGATACGAGAAACCCCGAACTGAAATAAAGAATTGTTCCGATGGAACCTTCTCTTCTATCGTAGATTGGCCGTAGATAGATGAATAAACCATTAGTCTTTTCTATTGCCGTACTATTCAAATGACTGTACCAAAATACATATAGTCAAAAAAACCAATCGACTTTTTACTTTTAGAAATCATTAAACCCTATAAATGATTGTTCTGGTCTATCGTGGAAATTCTTTGAAAAGAAAGAATCAAATAATTTTCTGTGGTGAAACAAAATATCTCTCATTTCCCCCTTGAATAGATTGTTTTTTTTTGTTCCCATTTCCAAAGGGCTCCTGTTGTGTTGTTTTGAAGGGGGCAACAATCCTTTCAACCCTGTACCAACGGGTATCATACCCCCCAAAACAACGTTCTCTTTCAGGCCTTTCACCCAATCGATTCGACCCCGGAGAGCTGCTTTTGCTAAAACTCGAGCAGTTTCTTGAAAACTTGCTTCAGATATAAAACTTTGACTATTCAGAGACGCTCTTGTTATGCCCAATAAGAGGGCTCGGTAACAAACTGCTTCTTCCAACGCGCGCCCCATTCGTTCCGCCCGTAACAATCCAATTAGTTCTCCTGGTGAAAAAACATTAGACATTCCCTCTTCCGAAACCAAGACCTTTGATGTTATTTGACGTACAATAATTTCTATATGCCTATTATGAATCTGCACTCCTTGGGATCGATAAACCTTTTGGATCTTATTAACCAAAGAGATACGACTTTGCACTATAGTTAGCTCAGCACCAACCAAGAATGCCCACGGCATTCCAAGAATTCTTGTTATACGTTCGTTCCACCCCTCAACCCTCTTTTCTAGATTCATCGATATTGCATCAATTGAACGCACTTCTAATACCTGTTCTACTTTTGGGAGCCCTTGGGTTATATCACCAGATCTCGATTTTTCATATATAAATGTAATTAAAGTATCTCCTTCGTACAGGACTTCCCCATAATGGCCATGAACAGTTGCTCCTGGAGTAGCCAAATAAGGCTTAGCTGATCGTATTACTACAGAGTCAACTTGAACAAGTATAACTTGACCCGATTTTAATTTTAGGTGTGATGCGTTTTTGGCTATATATATATTTTCACAAATAAACTGTCCAAGATTCATTATTGTAGATTTTTCTTGGCAATAATTGGGGTAGAGAAAATGCCAATTCAAATTGACAATAATGTTACTGCACGGAAGGGGGTTATCAATTTTTTCATTTTCATCGATTAAAAAATATTTAAATTTAAT